GGGCTCATGAACGCACACCTTTGGCTAATTTGATTCGATGGAGAGATAAGCCAGTGGCTCTTTCCATTGTGCAAGCAAGATTGGTTGGATTAGCCCACTTTTCTGTAGGTTATATATTCACTTATGCGGCTTTCTTGATTGCCTCTACATCGGGCAAATTTGGTTAATTCTTTACTTTATGTTATATGCCGTATCCGCGAGAATATCATATCTTTCGATGGGGAAGGGGGTATACCCCCTTCGATTTCTATTTCTACATCTAGGATCCGACTTGTACCATTGATAATAATAATAACTGAACCATTATGGCAAAGAAAAGTTTGATTCATAGGGAGAAGAAGAGGCAAAAATTGGAACAAAAATATCATTTGATTCGCCGATCCTCAAAGAAAGAAATAAGCAAGGTTCCGTCCTTGAGTGATAAATGGGAAATTCGTGGAAAGTTACAATCCTTACCGCGTAATAGTGCACCTACACGTCTTCGTCGACGTTGCTTTTCTACTGGAAGAGCGAGAGCTAACTATAGAGATTTTGGACTATCCGGACACATACTTCGTGAAATGGTTCAGACATGTTTGTTGCCGGGGGCAACAAGATCAAGTTGGTAAGGATTAAAATGTCACTTCATTTTTCTATTTCGTTCGATGATCGTAGATCATAGAGGGGCCCCTTGACTATTCTGTAGAAATAGGCTATACTATTTCTACAGGTATGGAAGAGGGGCGCATTCAATTCTTGTTTGTTCATTAGTTTCGTTTCTAGGGTTTCCTTTCATCGCGGGATAGAGCAGTCTGGTAGCTCGCAAGGCTCATAACCTTGAGGTCAGGGGTTCAAATCCCCTTCCCGCACCATTTTTTTTTGAAAAAAAAATGAGACTTTATTCTATATTTTTATTCTATCTTTATTTTTATTCTATTACTAGTAAATAGATTCTATTACTATTAACTAGTAATTAATTAATTAATACTTTGCTTTTTGCTTTAGAGTGGGAGGTATTTATTATATTACAGTCAATAGAACGAATCCTTTATCTTTTTAAATACATTACCCTGGGCGGATAGCGGGAATCGAACCCGCGTCTTCTCCTTGGCAAAGAGAAATTTTACCATTCAACTATATCCGCATTGTTCGTTCTTGATACAAAAGGTCTGGATAATATTTGGTCAGAGCTAGATCAGATACTCTTTTGAGGGCAATTTTTTTCAAATTCCATCAATAAATTAACAAATTAATATATTAATAATTTGTTAATTATATTAACATATATTAAGATTCAAATAATTCAAATTCTATTTCTATTTTATTTATTTCAATTTAATATATCTAAATATTTGAAAATTTGAATTTAGTATATCTAAATATATAATACAAATATTATATATTTGTATTATATATTTGAATACAGTTGAATACAGATTTTTTTTGAATCCATTTTTCTTTTTTTTTAATATTTTATTTCATTCATCATTCAAGTTCTATTTATTTAAGTTACAGATTACAGAAGTTTGACTAATGAGCCCCCCCCTCCAATTTATTTGCATTTTTGGGGGGACTTATACTTATATTTTTTATTGAATTTTAATGTATCTCACAATCCGAAAAATTCGTGGAAGGGGTCGTTTTTGGATCTGGAATGAATAGATTCAAGAAATAAGAGAATTAAGGATACCCACCAGAAAAACTAATCCGATCCATAATGATGTACCAGAAAATACAATATTTTTATTACTCAACCAACCATCAGGAGAAGCGAATACAACAGGTACGCTAATCAATAAGATTGACGAAGTAGCAATTAATGCAAAAACAGCCAATTGGAAAGCAATAGTCATGTTTCTAATCCTCCAAGCTATCAACAAAAGAACTATACCCTTTAATCCCTCTATCATATCGACCAAACAAACAATTTGAATAAAGTACCACCCACATAGAGGGATTTTACCATGAATCCATTGATTCTATATGACTTATTTCCAACCCCTTTACCACTTTTATTTGGACATGAAATCGAAGGTGATTTTTTTGACTTCCTGTTCACAAATGGGCATGCTAGATCATGCATCTCATCTATCTATATATACAGATAGATCGACCTATAGATTCACACACAATATCTTTCTATACATGATAGTATCAACTCATATGGCCATGTTCTATTCGGTAGAATAAAATAGAAATTATCTCTTGGAGAGATGGCTGAGTGGTTGATAGCTCCGGTCTTGAAAACCGGTATGGTTCGAAACAAAGAACTATCGAGGGTTCGAATCCCTCTCTCTCCTTTTTTTCTTTTGATCGATGAATTTTTTTTCTTTCTTTATTGGCTTTTCTTCTTAAGTTCAAATTTTGAAAATCGTAATAGAATATTAATATTACGAAAAAAAGTAATTATTACGAAAAAAAGGGGGGGGGGAATGGCTCGGCTATCCCACCCAGCCGAGCCAGAAAAACAAATGGATTCGATAGAAATTGAAAAAAAAAGGAAAACAGAAGACTTTTGAAA